TACGATTTTTATTATTTAGTCATTATATATTATAATTTATAATATAATGAAGATTAGTTCAACTTTAAAAATAAAAAAATATATTAATTTAAAATTTAATAAATATCAACAAGTACTCTCATTCCCCGTTTAAATATGATGGAATTTTTTTTTACCGTAAAAACCGTAAAAGCCCCTTATCGGATTTGAACCGATGACTTACGCCTTACCATGGCGTTACTCTACCACTGAGTTAAAAGGGCCCTTATTTATTTTATGATATTTATTTTATGGTTTAAAGTTGAACTAATCTTGATCTTATCTTATATATTAATTATATATAATAATAAGAAAATTCGAAATGAATAAAAAATGCGAGCGGATTTTTTTTTATCGTTTATAGGTTGAATATTGAATATCGAATGGTTTGAATGAATTATTCAAAAAATTTGATGTAATTATGTAAGACGGAAAGATCCTTTGAATCTAATTATTTTTAGATTTATTATATTAATATTTAATATATAAAAATTTTAAGATTATATTGACAATTTCAAAAAACTGTTCATACTATGAACATAGTATGATGGCAGTTGGGTACGTATGCCCCCATCGTCTAGCGGTTCAGGACATCTCTCTTTCAAGGAGGCAGCGGGGATTCGACTTCCCCTGGGGGTAGGGTACTAGAAAAGTAAATTGCTCATGGATGATCAATAAGTCTAATCAAAAAACCTAAATTTGAATAGATTTTTCCGGGGTCGATGCCCGAGCGGTTAATGGGGACGGACTGTAAATTCGTTGGCAATATGTCTACGCTGGTTCAAATCCAGCTCGGCCCAAAAACTCTCTCACCTACTATGAGATGAAGATATTAGTCCTTCCCAAGCAGACGATACGCGTAATAAAAGAGTCCAATTTTATGTTTTTCATTTATTTTATTACTCTATTTAATTTCTTTTTTCCGGGAATTTAAAATTTTTATCTCGATTCATACTATAGTGAGAATTTGAAAAAAAGAAAACGGGTTTTCTTTCGTTTTAATTAAAAATTTTTTACCCTTTTTTTATTTATCTAGTAATTCGTGTTGTTCGCACTCAAGTACATATTCTTGCAGAGATCAATATATCACTCTCCCCTCTCTGTTACAACTAAAAAATTAGAACTAAAAATGTTTTGAATCAAATGATAAAAAAAGATATTGTATACCTTAGTTCTTTGGGATTGTAGTTCAATTGGTTAGAGCACCGCCCTGTCAAGGCGGAAGCTGCGGGTTCGAGCCCCGTCAGTCCCGACGGATCCAATAAGAAAGATCAAAGAAGGATACTATCCTTTTTTAGACCCCTTAGATAATGAAGAATATTTTTTTATTTTCATTTATAAAATAAAAAAATAATTTAGACTGGAATTTGAGTTCTATAAAAAAAGCAAAAACCTAAAAAAAAATAAAGGTATTTTAGAACTTAACCCCTTATCCTTTTTGTGCGCTTTTCTTCTTTTTTTTTTTTTGTAACCAGTGGAAATGTAAAATAAAAAGAAAAGTGGTCAGATGAGACTTCGTTAGATGATTGATTATACAAAGAAAACTGTCGTTTATGGTCAAAAATGGATTAAATCACGAATTTTATAATATTTTTTGTTATTCAGTATGGATAAAAGATTCACCTATTTGTTATACTATTCAATTTGCGACGGCGAATTAATATGATAGTTCAGATATTGTTATTCATGATATTAATCCGATTCAATATCATCAAAATGGACTTCATTCCATTGAATTTACAGGTGACATTTTTATCATCTCTATGGGATCAAATCCCGAGTTATTACGAACTAAAAAAACGATGAAATTATGGAAGTCAATATTCTTGCATTTATTGCTACTGCGCTCTTCATTCTAGTTCCTACTGCTTTTCTACTTATCATTTATGTAAAAACAGTCAGCCAAAATGATTAGTTTGACTTAAACTTGACTTCTTCGTTATTTATCAACGATTGGAAAATGGAAAAAACGTATTCAAATTTATTTTGTTAACTGAAAGCAGGCTAAAATTATAAGTATTTGATTAGATTTTATATATAGTAAAGTATGGTAGAAAGATATATATCTTTCTACCATACTATTTATTAGTATTAGATTTTTCGTTTTTTTGTCGTGTATAAAATTGGAATATACTAAAGATACAAACTTAATTTTTGAAATAAATTTCCTATTATCTAAAATTTCTAAAAAAAAAGCCTAACATGGGATTTTTTGAAATATCTGTTTAATTAACATTAGTATTAAAAAACTTTATGGAGTGATCAATTTATTTGATTCCTAAACTAAAAACTCAATTTAGTTAGTTAAAATTAGCTAATTAAGGTAAGTCGTTTTTCTAGAGTCCACTTCTTCCCCATACTACAAGTGAAAGAGAAAATGTAAAGACTACCATTAAAGCAGCCCAAGCGAGACTTACAATATCCATGTAAATTTTGTCCCCTATTTCTATGAATATGAAGGAATTTTTCCATTATTTTTTACTAATAATAGTGAAATCAATAGTGAAATCAATGGTACAGAGTCAAAAAAATTGTTATTGCATTTTAGATACAAAGATTTACCGCCCACCATATGCTTAGAATCTAAGGGATTAGGATATTTCCATTTTTTTAAAGGCGACACCCGGATTTGAACTGGGGAATAAAGGATTTGCAGTCCTCCGCCTTACCACTCGGCCATGCCGCCAAAAATATATATGCAAATATTACCTTTTGGGGGTGAATTTTTTAACTTTTTTTTATTGTACTTGCGTTTTTAATCCTTTATATTTATTAATCCTTTATATATCCCATTCCCTTAATTCCCTTCCTACTAACAAAAAGCTTTTACTTTTTTAAAATTCGATCCATACAAAAAAATATAGGCTTTCAGTCCCAAAAGTAAAAACTCATAAGAAATTGGACCCATTAACTATTTTGGAATTCATGAACGAGTCTTAGATTTTGACTTCAAATCACCCTAATGACATAATAAAATTCAAATGATAAAAATCATTATTTTTGCGTATTTTCAAAAAAAGATTTATTTCGATTTTCATTTTTCTTTTTATCAGTTTCAATTATAACAACAATTATACATATATGTAAACCCCGGAACCATAACATAAATTACACAGACAATTGCGTATCTTATATACGAAATATAGATGGGGCACGTATTTAAAACTCGAACCCGCTTTGCTTTACAATACAGGCGTATATTAAGAATAGTACTAAAATAGATCTTTTCTCCGCAAAATAGCAATTTTTCTGTATTCCTCCGTTCATACGTATTTCATACATGATATATGGAATTTTAGTGTAAAATTTTATGTGATTTAGTAAACAGAATATAGATTCCATCCGAGCTAGATCGATATCGATATGATTCAATAAAGAATTATCCAAAACTGGGATTTTTAAACAAATGAGGAATTGGGTTCAAATGTTACGAGAGGAAAATGAGCTGATGTCTACAATACCTGGGTTTAATCAGATACAATTTGAAGGATTTTGTCGCTTCATGGATCAGGGCTTACCGGAAGAGCTTTATAAGTTTCCAAAAATGGAGGATACAGATCAAGAAATTGAATTTCAATTATTTGTGGAGACATATCAATTGGTAGAACCCGTGATAAAAGAAAAGGCTGCCGTGTATAAATCACTTACATATTCTTCCGAGTTATATGTATCCGCAGGATTAATTTGGAAAACCTGCCGGGATATGCAAGAACAAACAATTTTAATTGGAAGCATTCCTCTCATGAATTCCCTGGGAACTTTTATAGTAAATGGAATATACAGAATTGTGATCAATCAAATATTGCAAAGCCCCGGTATTTATTACCGGGCAGAATTGGGCCATAACGGAATTTCGGTCTATACTGGCACCATAATATCAGATTGGGGAGGAAGATCAGAATTAGAGATTGATAGAAAAGCAAGGCTATGGGCTCGTGTGAGTAGGAAACAGAAAATATCTATTCTAGTTCTATCATCAGCTATGGGTTCGAATCTAAAAGAAATTCTGGATAATGTTTGCTACCCGGAAATTTTTTTGTCTTTCTTGAATGATAAAGATAAAAAAATTTTTGGGTTAAAGGAAAATGCTATTTTGGAGTTTTATCAACAATTTGCTTGTGTAGGAGGAGACCCGGTATTTTCGGAATCTTTATGTAAAGAATTACAAAAAAAATTTTTTCAACAAAAATGCGAATTAGGAAGGATTGGTCGACGAAATATGAACCGTCGACTTAATCTTGATATAACCCAAAACAATACGTTTTTGTTGCCGCGTGATATATTGGCAGCCACGGATCATTTGATTGGAATGAAATTTGGAATGGGTACACTTGATGATATGAATCATTTGAAAAATAAACGTATTCGCTCTGTATCAGATCTCTTACAAGATCAATTCGGGTTGGCTCTGGTTCGTTTAGAAAATGTGGTTCGAGGAACTATATGTGGAGTAATTCGGCATAAATTAATACCTACTCCTCAGAATTTGGTAACTTCAACTCCATTAACAACGACTTATGAATCTTTTTTTGGTTTACACCCATTATCCCAAGTTTTGGATCGAACTAATCCATTGACACAAATAGTTCATGGTCGAAAATTGAGTTATTTGGGCCCTGGAGGAGTGACAGGGCGTACGGCTAGTTTTCGGATACGAGATATCCATCCTAGTCACTACGGGCGTATTTGCCCAATTGACACGTCCGAAGGAATTAATGTTGGACTGATTGGATCCTTAGCAATTCATGCAAGAATAGGTCTTTTGGGGTCTCTAGAAAGCCCCTTTTATAAAATTTCTGAGAGATCAACAAAGGTACAGATGCTTTTTTTATCCCCAAGCCGGGATGAATACTATAAGGTATCCACCGAAAATTTTTTGGCACTTAATCAAGGTATTCAGGAAGAACAGGTTGTTCCGGCTCGATACCGTCAAGAATTCCTGACTATTGCGTGGGAACAGGTTCGTTTTCGAAGTATTTTTC